GAAGTAGGAATACGTTGGTTTATCGATTCATAATAGGGGTTGGATATTTATGTCTCAGGACAAAAAAATGGAATAATGAGACATGAAAAGGATGACTATGTCACGACTCCTCCTAATCAGAGCAATTAATCATTTTAAATCATTTTAATACAATTAATCATTATTATAATGATTAATTCTTCAATCTTATAACAAGAACTCAGAATAATCAGAACGAATTTTAATCATAATTCATAATGGTGTGGTGTAGTCGTTTTTTTTTTTTTTGCAAAAAGATTTCTATTTTCCGCTGAAAATAGAAGACTCAGATTTGAGTTGAGTGGAAAAAGCCCTTTATCGGATTTGAACCGATGACTTACGCCTTACCATGGCGTTACTCTACCGCTGAGTTAAAAGGGCCCGTTTTCTTCAATTCATGATTTAGCCATCTTCCTCTTCCATTATGATTATGAGTCTACTGCATATCATAATGAATCAATCAGTTTGATTTATCTAGGAAGTGGGTAAGATTCATATATTAAAAAAAAAAATAAAAAAATAGAAAAGAAAAAAATTTGTTTCAAGATCTTGCTTTGTTGACTTTGACTGATCAAGATTCAATTGACTGATATATATACATAAACATATATTAAAGATCTTTTTAATACTTTATTTTATTTTATATTAATTTTTATATTAATTAGTAATATTAATATTATAATATTATTTTATATTTATTATATTTCTTTTATTTTTTATTAATATTTTATTAATATTAAGATTTTAATATTAGAATTATATAATTATATATTATATTTTATATGATATTATAATATTATATATTTAATATCATATTTTATATTAAATTTTATATATTAAAAATATTAAAATATTATATTATATTATATATTATATATATATATATATTATTATATATTATAATTATATTTATATTATATTTATTTATATTTATCATATTCTATTTATTATATTATTTAATTCTATTTATTATATTATTTAATTCTTTATATATTATTATAATTTATTATATTTATTATATTCTATTTATTATATTATTTAATTATTTATATATTATTATAATTTTATAATTTTTTATTTATTTAATTTTTTAATTTATATTTTATATTATTTTATATTTTATATTATTTTATATAATATATTATATTATTATATAATATATTTTATATTATTTTATATAATATATTATATTATTATATTATATATTTATATATTCTAATTTTAGAATTATATTCTATTTTTTTTTTATAATTCTATTTTATAATTCTATTTATATTTTTTATATTTAATATTTTTTAATTAAATTATATTTTTAATTTATAAATTTATATTTAAATATTTTATTAATATTTAATTAAAATTAAATTGTAAATTACATTTTTTTTAATAGATTTCCATTTTCCATATATTTCCTTTCCATATTTCCATCATATTTCCATTTCCATATACATATAATTAAATATATTATTATATATTATATTATTATATCATATCAATATCATATTCATATTTCATATACATATATCACATATAATATCAATATCATATTCATATTTCATATACATTCATATACATATTTCATATACATATATCACATATACATATATATTGTATATAGTTATATATTATATATATATATGGTATATGGTATGGTATATGGTTTGATAGTTTCTTTTCTAGTTATAGATATAGTTCTAGGAAAAAGGATAGAATATTTATGGGATAACTCATTCATGAACGAATCATCAAATCAAAACAAAAAAAATAATTTTTTATGAATCATAACATAAAAGTAGGAAAGACTCTTCGGATCTAGTCATAGATTTGATTATAATATAATTATATATTGACTTGACAATTCCAAAAAACTACTCATACTATTGTCATAGTATGGTGACGGTCGGGCGGGTATGCCCTCATCGTCTAGTGGTTCAGGACATCTCTCTTTCAAGGAGGCAACGGGGATTCGACTTCCCCTGGGGGTAGTGGACTACGAAAGGAAGTTGATCATGGATTATAGTTGATCATGGATTATAAATAAACCTATAATTCATTCTTCCTGGGTCGATGCCCGAGCGGTTAATGGGGACGGACTGTAAATTCGTTGGCGAGATGTCTACGCTGGTTCAAATCCAGCTCGGCCCAAGAATTCGTCGCTCCATGAATAAGATCTAACCAATTTGTCCTCTAGAAACAGAAATGCCGGATCCGTATAAAGAAATAAAAATAGTCCATTTTTTTTTTTTATAACGATTTTAATTCTTCATTCTTAAGTCTTTTCATTCTTAAGTCTTAAGAAAGGAAAAAGCTTTTTCTCATGGAAGAATGGATTATCCATTATTTTCAATACAGTTTCAATACAGTAAATACAAGAAAATAACCATATATTTCTAGCAATCTGTGCCACTCTCACGCAAGTCCATATCTATGTGAATAGGATATCCATATGGAATTCCTGTTTCTGTTACAATACGACAAATAGAATGCTCTTCTGAAATCATAAGCATAAGACTATGTATGCCATACATATTACATATTGCTGGGATTGTAGTTCAATCGGTCAGAGCACCGCCCTGTCAAGGCGGAAGCTGCGGGTTCGAGCCCCGTCAGTCCCGAACTAGAATCCGATGAATTGATAAATTCATCTCTCCCCTTAACGGAAAAGGGAGGACAGGTAACGAAATCGAATCTCTGGGGGTAATCCTTATTTTTAGAGTAAGATAGACTATATTCAGTATTTTAAGAGCGACCATACTCGTCTTATTCTATTTTTCGGTTGTTCTTTTCGTGATCAACGAAAGAGTGTCCATATTTTGACCGAGAATACAGACACAAATTGTGTTCGTTTATTGTACGATACACAACGAATTTCACATAATTATCTCGACAGAGTACTTTTTGGGTTCAGATGAAACTACACCTTTTTTAGTTCCGAACAAACTTTGTTTGTGCATCCGCAATGACTAATTTAAAACAATCTATTTAATTCTCATCCAAATAGCACACTGCATTTTTTATGTATGTGTTCTAGTTCCAATCCAAGAAGGAAAGAAGGAAGATACTAAATAAAATAAAAGACCAACCAAGCAACGCCCCTTTTTGAAGAAATCCGTTGGAATATTATATATATATATTTTTTATTTATTTTTTTTTATACTTTACTCGTCCTTTTCTTTTTTCCATATCATTTCAACTACTGTGTTTGTATTTGCATATTGTATGACCCATTTTTTCTATTTAATTTAATTTATTTTTATATTATTGAGTATGTGTAAAAGATCTTCCTATGTTATACTATTCAATTCGCGACGATAAATCGATTTGATAGATCAGATATTGTTATTCATAATATTAATATTGATCCGGGTTAGTATCATCAAGATACAATTCATACCTTTGAATTGATAGGAGTACACTTTTATATGTATATGGGATTAGATCCCGAATTATTTTGAAACAAAGAGATTCTATTATGGAAGTCAATATTCTTGCGTTTATTGCTACTGCGCTGTTCATTTTAGTTCCTACTGCTTTTTTACTTATCATATACGTCAAAACAGTCAGCCAAAATGATTAATTTGAATGAAACTTTCATTCTTCATTTTTTTCACTGATTGAAGAAATTAAAAAGAAAGGGTTTAAAATTCTATTTAAGTCTTAAATGAAATGATTGGGCTGGAATCATAAGTATCTGATATAGTGTGGTAGAAAGAGCTATATATAGCTCTTTCTACCACACTATACTATACAATTGAATACAATTGAGTTTTGTAGAATATTTCATATTCTTAGCACATAGAGTTGTATTGTATACAGAAAGAAGCTTTCTCTTATATGGATCAATTGACAATCAAATAAAAATACAAATTATATATACAAATTATATAGAATAATATAGATAATATATATCTAAATAATATATATCTAATAGTAATATATAAATATAGAATATATAAATATATATTTTACTATATTTTTATATATTTTTATATTTTAGTAGTAATATATAGTAATATATATTATAGACATACATCAAACATCAAAATTAAATAGCACTCTAATTCTATATCTTTTCTCCACACTCATTTGTATGCATTTTGATCCATCCAAAATAATCGCAAGACCAACTGCTTGAATTTCTTATTTTTTATATCTCTTCTTATGCTTATGGATATGTATCCGGAAGTCCATGGAAAGAATTAATGTAGGAAGAATAGTATGGGCATATATTATATACCATCATATATACATACCATAGTTATAATTCTAAATTCTTTATATTTATATAATTATAATAACATAAGATATAATAAGAATAAGATATAATAATAAAAAATAAAAGAAATAGAAAAATAAAAATCTTAAATATAAATACTTATAAATACTTTAAAATATAAATACTTATATTATAATTTATATTTATTATAAAATATATATTTATTTTTATTAGAATTAGATTTCTATTTAATTCTATTATTTAATATTTAAATATAATTATATTATAAAATAAAAATAAAGAAAAAATAAAAATAATAATATCTATTATCTATAATATAGATAAATAGAAACCAAAATACTAGAATATAGATAAATAGAAACAAACGAATATAGAAATATAGAAAATATGGAATATAGATATATAAATATAATATCAAATATTAATTATAAATATAGATTAATTATAAATATAGTATAGATATATAAATATATAAAGATAATATATAATATCTATAATTAAACGAATATAGATAAACTAAACCAAGTAAAGGTATTTTTTTCTTTTGAAAGAGAGACATTAAAATTTTTTTTTGCTTTGGCAAAACGATCACAATTGATAGAATTTTATTTTTAAGTAAAGTACTAAATTAGTAATATTCCTAGCTCTAAAGCCCACTCCTTCCCCATACTACAAGTGAAAGAGAAAATGTAAACACTACCATTAAAGCAGCCCAAGCGAGACTTACTATATCCATGTGAATGATGTCCCCTATCTCTATGAAATGAAGTAATTATTCCATTATTAATTCATAATTATAGTGGAATCAATGGCGCAGAGTCAAAATAGGATTCTTACTTACGGCTATTGATGAAAAAATTTCACGAATCCACTCGTAAAAAGTTGCTTTTTCAATAGATTCCATTGAAATTGAAAGAATTGGAAATGAAAATGAAAGAAAAGAAATGAAAAATATAAAAATATATTTAAAATATAAAATATATATATATAAATATAGAAATATAGATAGAAATATAGTAATATAGATATAAGAATATAGAAATAGAAAGAATATCAAAAATATTCTATTTTATATTAATATTTTATATTAATATAAAATAAATATAAAGAAAAGAATATAAAGATAAAGTAAAAAAAAATAAGAAAAAGGGAGATATAAGAAAAGAAAATAAGACAAAGAAGAATAAGTATTCTGATTTCATTTCTTAGCACTCAGAGCCTCTCGTGAGTCTGGATACAAAGTATCCTGAGTTCTTTCCACAATTCTTAAATAAATTTACCATCAGCCTATCTAATCTAATTTCATTCAGGGTTAGTAGACACTACCTCAATATTAAGAAAGGTATTGTGTAAGATAATTAGGGAGTCTTTATAGTGTTTTTTATAATTCTTTCTTCAACCTTAGGAGCCAAAATGGAATGGAGTGTCTCTTAGGAACCTTTGGATACCAAGATTTACGACTTCTTATTTTCATAGTTATATAGTTATGATGCCCAGAATTAATTCTCACTATTTCTTTTATTTGTTTCAATTCAGAATAGCCCAAACCAATCATTAATAAGATTGGGTTGCTTCAGATTTATTGGTACCTGTTTGAGCCACACTCATAACCCGGATTTTTATAAAAAAGATGACAGTCTTTTATAGGACCGTGGGTCCTATAAATCAAGTATCGACAGACCAAGTCCCTTGCCTATGCTTTTGCGGGGCAAGAATTCGTCAAGTTCGATCAGCAGGATTAATAAATTCCAAGTCTTTTTTTGTTGATCAGGCGACACCCAGATTCGAACTGGGGATAAAGGATTTGCAGTCCCCCGCCTTACCACTTGGCCATGTCGCCAAATTCCATCCAAAATAGATAAAAATCTTATCTATATTCTATTTATTATTTATTATTCTAATTTTTTTATTTATTTGCATTTTTTCCGTTCTTAATTTATTTTTTTTTATCTTGAATCTCATTGTACTTATACTTTTCCAAAAAAGAATTCCTATTTGTTTTGTTATTTTATTTGATCCTGTTTAGATTCTTTTCTTCGATTGATTGTATCTAAAAATACGCGTCGCTTACCTTCTCTTTTAACTTTTCTATAGAAAAGTTAAAAGATTCCCGGCCCCCGTCACAGACTGTAAAATTCAGGGCAAATTAGAATCATTAACTCTTTACTTCATTAACTATAACTATTTACTTATTACTCTTTACTCTTGCTTTTACTTTACTTACTTTTCTTAGTTTGAATTAGGGAACAGTTCTGAAATTTGTATCTCCATTTGTATTGTATTCCCTTAATGGATGCAAAATCCAATTGATTTACGACTAACGACTAATTACTAATTATTATTTATTATCATTTATCATTATCAATTACAATTATAATCAATATCAATTATAAATCAATAATATAATAATTATAATAAAATATATGTGTATATGTAAACCCCAGAACAGTGTAAACTCCAGAGCTGGAATTTTTATACGTGGGATACCGAGCCCGGGTCTATCTCTTATGCACATATCGCTATATAGGATCATCGTGCTTTAATTTTTCATTCAATAATTCAATATGAATAGAAAATAGACAGTATGATAGAATGATAGAGTGCGCCCTGACCTATGTTGCACCAAGTTCAATTATGATAAAATAAAAGATGCGATATATGGAATATGGATAGCTATATCGGCATGTGCCGGTATGTACTTCCTAAAGATTACTCCTATGAGTATTACGTACCCAATTCAATTGTATTTTCTAAATTCTACTACCAAAAACAAAAAATATTTGCGAATTACTTTTTTAACGTTTGTGCTAAAAAAAGTGAAACTATATCTATATGCTGTTCCTGATTCTTCTGTTTTTATCTCATTCATAGAGAGCAGATTGAATCCTGAATTCATTTATTTTTTATTTTTTTGTACCCTGATCATAATAAAAGAATTGGGTAGAAATTGGATAAATTTTGATATCCGATAAAAGACTCCGTCAACCTAAGTGACAGAATTTTTTTACCAGGAATGCTTTATCAATTTGCATCTCTTTCTATTTGTACCTGGCTCAAATTCGAACTTGCGTAAAAAATGCCCTCCATTTCTCTGTCTTGCTTCCGTTCATACGTATGATATATATGGATAGAGTTGGCTAAAATTTTATGTGATTCAGTAAACAGAATATCCATTCCATCATTGCTAGATCGATCGGTATCGATATGGTTCGATGAATAGTGAGGCCAAGCCAATAATGGGATTT